AAGTCAGAAAAGAAAAATCTTTTTTTTGGATTCCTGGTATTCTACGACTCTTTTCCACACTAATTACCAATTCTTTTTTTTTCTTGGTCATTGAGATTCGTGGATAATTTAGACTACTATTTAGGGATAGATCGTACCTCTTTTTTTTTATCCCCTCGAACAAATCGAAATGATTGAAGTTTTTCTATTTGGAATCGTCTTAGGCCTAATTCCTATTACTTTAGCGGGATTATTCGTGACTGCGTATTTGCAATACAGGCGTGGGGACCAGTTGGATCTTTGATTGAGTAATATTTATTTTTTGATTGACCTCCTCCAGACCAGAGAGGAGGTCAAATTGGAATTGCAATTTGTTTTTTTAAGTTTTTTTACCCTGCTTCGACATAAGATAGATGGAATCACGCTCTGTAGGATTTGAACCTACGACATCGGGTTTTGGAGACCCGCGTTCTACCGAACTGAACTAAGAGCGCTTTCAAAAAAAAATCCTTTTCTTTTCTACTCCTAATGTGTCTCACGTATGTATAGTATCCACAAATTAAAGTTATACCCACTTTAACCGATCTCCTGACTACTGACTATAAAGGAGAAAGAAGTAATAGGTAGGTAGGGATGACAGGATTTGAACCTGTGACATTTTGTACCCAAAACAAACGCGCTACCAAGCTGCGCTACATCCCTTTTCCAAATTGTTGTACAATGTCATTGTACACAATTCCTATCTTGTTTTCCACATCCTAATTTTCTTCTCTTTTTCTATCTATATAGAGAATCCTCTTGTCATTTCTTCTTTTTGGTCTCATATAATCAAGGAATGGTATATATCTAAATCCAATCTAATTTAACCTATAAAAAGAAGGATTACTATTCCTTGGTAATCCATTTTTTCTTTTTTAGGGATAGGAGCATCTCGTCTAGATGGTTCATTTTATATATATAGAATATTTTTTTTTAGTTAGGAATTTCGCCTAAACAAAAGGAATACAAACGATCTTGGGCAAGAGTATCTGATCATATATGTATTCCAATAAGGAAGGAGGATTTTCAATGCGGGATATAAAAACATATCTCTCTGTAGCACCCGTGCTAAGTACTCTATGGTTTGGGGCTTTAGCAGGTTTATTGATAGAAATTAATCGTTTATTTCCGGATGCTTTGTCATTCCCTTTTTTTTCATTCTAGTTGTTGCTATGTGAGGAATAGAGTTTTTCGTGACATGATAAAAAATTTCCCCTTTTCAATCCTTTTTTAGTATAGGAAAGAAAAAGAAAGAAAAGATGGATTGGGTTGGACCTCAGAGTCATGAAAAATTTGGTAAATCCCATTTTTGAAAACAGAAATTCAATTAAAAGCAGTATCCAAGCTAAGTTAGGCCTCAGAAATCAGAGCATAGAAAGAGTCTGGGTTGGCTACTTAAATGAAAGGATTTCGAAGCAAAATCCTTGCTAATTCGACAAGGATTGTATTCTTTAATTATTTCTCTATTTTTTATTACTTAATTTTAAAAAATTTCTAAAATTTTTTATTCTAATGGATTTTCTTCTTCTTCGGCTTCAAAATAGAGGAATAAAAGAATAAGTAGAAGAATTAAGTTAAGTCAATCCAAAAAGTCAAGGAGGTTCATGGCCAAGGGGAAAGATGTTAGAATCAGAGTTATTTTGCAATGTGTGAGTTGTGTTCGAAAAGGTGCCAATGAGGAATCGACAGGGATCTCTAGATATAGTACTCAAAAGAATCGCCACAATACACCCGGACAATTAGAATTAAGAAAATTTTGTCGTTATTGTCGTAAGCATACGACTCATGACGAAATAAAGAAATAGGAACATCGCATCGTGTGTTTGACCTTTCCAAAGATCAAAAAGAATAAGAACTTCATATTTAATATATAGAACATAGATAGAATACAAAATACAAATCAACTCATCTGATTTCCGTTAGATATTATTTCATATGTATTGAGGGCATTCGCCTAGTATATATGAATCAAATAATATATGGACCAAAGACAGACTACTTCTTTTGGATCCCAAATTACTAAAATAAACAAATCGATTTTTTTTTCAAATTTGAAAATAAGGAATAAATCATGTATACATCTAAACAACCCTTTCGTAAATCCAAGCAAACTTTTCATAAATCCAAGCAAACTTTTCGTAAATCCAAGCAAACTTTTCGTAAATTCAAACAACCTTTTCGCAAACCCAAACAACCTTTTCGTAGGCGTCCTCGGATTGGCCCGGGGGATCGAATTGATTATAGAAACATGAGTTTAATTAATCGATTTATTAGTGAACAAGGAAAAATATTATCGAGACGAATAAATAGATTAACCTTGAAACAACAACGATTAATTACTCTTGCTATAAAACAGGCTCGTATTTTATCTTTCTTACCATTTCGTAACTATGAGAATGAGAAGCAATTTCAAGCCCAGTCAATTTCAATAATTACAGGTCCTAGACCCAGAAAAAATAGACATATTCCTCAATTAACACAAAAGTTCAATTCCAATCGAAACTTAAGAAACTCCACCCAGACTTTAAGAAACAACAATCGGAACTTAAGTTCCGATTGTTGATGTTTTATTCGAAAAGGCCAGATCTATATATAAAGAAAGTAATCCTGTTTTGATTCTTGTGTTTGTTATAAGAAAACCAAAATGGGGAAGAAGAAATCGTTTTTACATTTATTGCAACATGCTCGTTGATTCCTACCACTTAATCATAATTTTTTGTATCTTCCCGGAGTTACCTCTCCGGGAATTCCGTTTTAATTATTCCTGCATATTACTTTTTTATCCCTTTAATTGATGATCTTTATTTTATTGGAAATCGTGTAAAGATTATTTGGATTTGATACAGCTACTTGTGCAAGCATTTTACGATTAAGAATCAATTCTTTCTTGTACAGATTGTGTATTAATTTACTATAATTATCGAATACTTTATATATCCGCGTTGCTGCGTTTATCCGACTGATCCACAACCGCCGAAAATCCCTCTTTTGCCTGCCTCTATCTCGATGAGAGGAAACAAACGCTCGTCTTACCTGTTGAGTAATCATTCGATTAAGTCTTAAATGAGCCCCTCTAAAGTTTGAGGCAAATAAACGCATTTTTGTTCGTCGTCTCCGAGCTATATATCCTCGCGGAACTCTGGTCATTGAATCAAATTAACCTTAATGAATAACTAATGATTTCTCTTCTTTTAGCCATCCTTTTTTCCATTAATAACAAAACGAATTATTCCCATATATAAAATAAAAATTCCAATGGCTTTTGCTACTATAACCTTCCCAACCACGATTTTCTATTCTATTCCCTTTAGCTATTTCGCATAGAAATATAAAATTCTAACGATACTAAAAAAATAGTGGGTTCCATCGTTTCTATGGTTCCCTTTTAAACGGCGAGGCCCTCTCTATACACCGGAGCCCTTTCTTTCATTTCATCAAAGGGTATTGTGAACTTGTATAGTTCACATTCTTTGGCTCTACCTATCCATTATAGAGTAAATAGCTCTTTTCACAATAAGAGTTATCCATACAGTGACGGCATTTAATTATGAAAGTTGGCTAAGTAGCTGACCCTATTAGTCCGTTTTTTAAGATAAAGGAGCATAAGCTTTTTTCTTTTTATTACTATTTCCTCCGCTTAATGAATAGCCATTTGCTACCAATGGGGGAATTGCTTCTTATTTCCAATCTAGATGATTGGATTTGCACCAAAGGAAACCATAAATTCTATATACCGTAGAAATCTAGGATAGAGAAGCTCTATCCTATTCATTGGTACCGATCATGGATACTTCAAAAATTGTCTTATTTGTTTGAACTCATGATCTGAACGAGTCGCACATACACCCTAGCACATGTTCCTCGACGCTGAGGACATCCCTTAAGCGCGGCCGATTTTCTAGCATTTCGTATTGGCTGTCTTGCGTTTCTAATAAGTTGTTTAACCGTTGGCATGTCGTATGTATATAGAAAAAATGGATTGGTTTAGATCGATCTTAACCTGATAAATCGCATAAAACCCGAATTTAGGTTTGCAAGAAATTTACAAGAAATCCGGCCACTACCAATCCTTAAACATTTCTGGAAACCACACTGGATCGGTATCGCATTGCTCGTCAATCATTTCATCCCCTACAATATCAACAAGTCCATAAGCTTTGGCTTCGTCTGCTGACATAAAAACATCCCTTTCCATGTCTTCGGATACAACCCAAAAGGGCTTGCCTGTTCTTAGTGCATAAACCCTTGTGACCATTTCGCGAATTTTGTGTAACTCTTCCACTTCTAGTAAAAATTCAGGTGTTCTTGTCCGATAATAAGCACTAGCAGGTTGGTGAATCATAATCCTCGCGTGAGGGAATGCTATACGCTTGGTGGGTTCTCCTCCAAGCAGAATGAAGGACGCCATAGACGCAGCCATTCCGAGGCATATTGTATATATATCTGGTGTCACCGTTTGCATCGTATCAAAAACCCCCATTCCTGAGATTAGCCACCCGCCCGGGGAGTTTATAAACAAAAAAATATCGCTAATTCCATCTTCTATACTGAGATATACCATGAGACCCGTAATATGATTCGCGATCTCGGAACGAATCTCTTGACCTAAAAAAAGTGTCCTTTCTCGATACATAACATTGTATAAGTCAACCCAAGTCGCTTCTTCATCTCCGGGAATCCGGTAAGGTACTCTTGGAACACCAATGGGCATATTAGATTAATATTATTAAATTTAAGTAAGAAAACTACACTTTAATATGGAAACGTAAGAATGGAAGAGAAAGAAAGAATCCGCAGTTTTTTGTTTTCATTTTTTTTTCTTATTCTATATGAATACTATAGATTCTATTAATACGTAGATTGAAATAATACATATAAGTAGGATAAAAGAAATTGAATAAAGAAAAAAGAATGGGTGATTCGAATGCTAAACAAAAAGAGATAGGGATCTATTCTTCGTTTTTTCCAAATAGGGCAAGTTACCCATTGCATATTGGCACTTATCGAGTATAGAATAGATCTGCTTCTCTTTCTCCTTACGAACAGAATTGGCTTCTTATTTTTAATGGAATGAAATAAATATTCAAGCTTTCTGACTAGGTACATAGGATATGGATAGTCTTTGCCAATGTGATAAAATAAAGTGACATCGTGTCTATTTTTCTTTGCTAAAGAGGTATTTCCATGGGTTTGCCTTGGTATCGTGTTCATACTGTCGTATTGAATGATCCGGGTCGATTGCTTTCGGTGCATATAATGCACACAGCTCTAGTTTCTGGTTGGGCCGGCTCGATGGCTTTATACGAATTAGCGGTTTTTGATCCCTCTGATCCTGTTCTGGATCCAATGTGGAGACAAGGTATGTTCGTCATTCCCTTCATGACTCGTTTAGGAATAACCAATTCGTGGGGTGGTTGGAGTATTTCAGGAGGAACTGTAACGAATCCGGGTATTTGGAGTTATGAAGGTGTGGCGGGGGCGCATATTGTGTTTTCTGGCTTATGTTTCTTGGCAGCTATCTGGCATTGGGTATATTGGGACCTAGAAATATTCAGTGATGAGCGGACGGGAAAACCCTCTTTGGATTTGCCTAAGATCTTTGGAATTCATTTATTTCTTGCAGGGGTGGCTTGCTTTGGCTTTGGCGCATTTCATGTAACCGGTTTGTATGGTCCTGGGATATGGGTGTCCGATCCTTATGGACTAACCGGAAAAGTACAGGCTGTAAATCCGGCGTGGGGTGCAGAAGGTTTTGATCCTTTTGTTCCGGGGGGAATAGCTTCTCATCATATTGCTGCGGGTACTTTGGGCATATTAGCGGGTCTATTCCATCTTAGTGTCCGTCCGCCTCAACGTCTATACAAAGGATTACGTATGGGCAATATTGAAACTGTACTTTCCAGTAGTATCGCTGCTGTTTTTTTTGCAGCTTTCGTAGTTGCCGGAACTATGTGGTATGGATCAGCAACTACCCCAATCGAATTATTTGGGCCTACTCGTTATCAGTGGGATCAGGGATACTTTCAGCAAGAAATATACCGAAGAGTTAGCGATGGATTAGCCGAAAATCTTAGTTTATCAGAAGCTTGGTCTAAAATTCCCGAAAAATTAGCTTTTTATGATTATATTGGTAATAATCCGGCAAAGGGGGGATTATTCAGAGCGGGCTCAATGGACAATGGGGATGGAATAGCTGTTGGATGGTTAGGACATCCCATCTTTAGAGATAAAGAAGGGCGCGAGCTTTTTGTACGTCGTATGCCTACTTTTTTTGAAACATTTCCAGTTGTTTTGGTAGATGAAGAGGGAATTGTGAGAGCGGACGTTCCTTTTAGAAGAGCAGAATCCAAATATAGTGTTGAACAAGTAGGCGTAACGGTGGAGTTCTATGGTGGCGAACTTAATGGAGTAAGTTATTCTGATCCTGCTACTGTAAAAAAATATGCGAGGCGTTCCCAATTAGGGGAAATTTTTGAATTAGATCGGGCTACTTTGAAATCAGATGGTGTTTTTCGCAGCAGTCCAAGGGGTTGGTTCACTTTTGGTCATGCTACCTTTGCTTTGCTCTTCTTTTTCGGACACATTTGGCATGGCGCTAGAACCTTGTTCCGAGATGTTTTTGCTGGTATTGATCCAGACTTGGATGCTCAAGTGGAATTTGGAACATTCCAAAAAGTGGGGGATCCAACTACAAGGAGACAGCCAGTCTGATACCGCATTGCTATGGTATCTTTCACCTCTCTTTTTTGATTTGACATCGGAAACATCTCCCATCCCTTCTTTGACTCTTTTTCCTTCTTTATATGGGAAATGCTCCCAAATGACAAATGAATAGGTGTGGAAGTTATAATTGTAAATAAACCACAATCGAATCTATGGAAGCATTGGTTTATACGTTCCTTTTAGTTTCGACTTTAGGGATAATTTTTTTCGCTATCTTCTTCCGAGAACCACCTAAGGTTCCGACTAAAAAAGTGAAATAATTTCATTGAAGTAAGAAGTCCCCCCATCTGGGAGACTTCTTACTTCAATTAGTCCCCGTGTTCTTCGAATGGATCTCTTAATTGTTGAGAGGGTTGCCCAAACGCGGTATATAAGGCATACCCAGTAAAGCTTACAAGTAAACCAGATATGGAGATGGCGACTAAAGTTGCTGTTTCCATTTTTATAGAATTTCAAGATTACAGTGGATCTACGAAAAGATCGTGTATTTACAACTACAACGGAATAGTATACAAAGTCAACACCCATGATTAAATAGAATTTATGGCTACACAAACCGTTGAAGATAGTTCTAGACCTGGACCAAGACGAACTCGCGCAGGTAGTTTATTGAAACCCTTGAATTCGGAATATGGGAAAGTAGCTCCGGGTTGGGGGACTACTCCTTTTATGGGGGTCGCAATGGCTTTATTCGCGATATTCCTATCTATCATTTTAGAAATTTATAATTCTTCTGTTTTACTGGACGGAATTTTAATG